TGTAACTCCTTGTTCAAAGAACTATTCAGAGTGCCTCGAGCTCCTTTTAAAACTTGTTGGAAAACCTGTTGTCGGACTTGCTGAACCGCCCTTTGGTGGTCAAAACGAATGATTTCATTTTTGTAATTTTCTAATTCTTCCAAAGTCTTATAAGTTGACTTAATCAAATTCAATTTTTCTCGTTCTATCTCCGAGTATCCATTCACTCGAAATTGATCTGCTTCCCTTTCGACTTTACGTAAGCGAGCCCGGGCTTTTTCCAGCCGTTGAATGGCCCCCCCCTGCAGTTCCTCTGAATTTCGAATAGTATTCAGGATCTTCCGTTTTCGATTATCTAATAAATCACTTAATGAAAGTAGATTATCTTTCCATTCATCTCAAAACTTACATGATCCCTTCCCGAACCAAACATGAATTTTTCGATTCATTTGGCTCTCACACTCAATTACTTCAACTTTTTAAGTATGGGGGCAATTCCCATATCTTTTTTTTTAATGGAATGAGCCTATCCTCTACCTCTCTTCTCTATTCATATTCCAAGATGTCGCGACTAATCACTAATCCAAGACCAGAATATTTTGAGGACTCTTCTGACGGAACAAAACAAAAATATTGAATTGTCAGCAAAGTTGTTTCTTTTTTCGTCAAATCCAAAGAATTCTTCTTACTTTATATTATACACAGGTCACCGATTCAGCATAAAAAGCGGTTGATTGAAATATTTCAAATATTTTGCATTCCAATATCCAATAAAAGAAAAGGCTAAAATAATTTTATCGACATGAGTGTTTTATATCGAAAAAAAAAACAAATTCCAATTATTCATTTTGCAAACATTTCTATTCTATATTAATATAGTAGTAGAAAGAGTACCATGCTGTGTCTGGACTTCAAACAGTTTGGTTTAGCTTTAACCATGTTAATGACCCCACACTATTGGTTTGGTTGATAGAGAATCAAAGTAGATTTACCAATGAATCACGAAATGCTATGGTTCTTAAATATGATTTGAAATTGATTCAGAAGTAATTCGCGGAATCGTGCACCTTTTTCGATCTAGTTATAATGAAAAAAAGTACAGCTGGTTGGATCCAGCCTATTCTTGAAATAAACAACTCGCACGCACTCCCTTTCCAAAAAAGATCAATACACCAAGGACTACACTTAGATTTATTGGATTTGTTGCTAAAATATCGGTATTAAACCCGAAACTCCCGGCAAATGACCAGCGAACCAAGGAAACGAAAGAATCGGTTATATTTTTCATATTATCTCCTCTTTTAGATAGACTAAAAAAAAATACGTAATTTGCATATTTATAGGATTAAACAAAGGGATTCGCAAATAAAAGCGCTAATGCTACAACCAGTCCATAAATTGTTAAAGCTTCCATAAAAGCCAGACTAAGCAATAAAGTACCTCGTATTTTTCCCTCCGCCTCGGGTTGTCTCGCGATACCTTCTACAGCTTGACCCGCAGCAGTACCTTGACCTACTCCAGGTCCAATAGAAGCAAGCCCGACGGCCAACCCAGCGGCAATAACAGAAGCGGCAGAAATCAGTGGATTCATGATAAGTTCCTCGCACTAAAATAAAGAAATAGTTAATGATACAATCGTCCAATGAATTATGACTTAATTATTCCATCGCCAAGATTCATCCAGTCGAAATAACTAAGAACTCGGAATTGAAGTAATAATAATATTAGTATTAAACCATAAAAGCTACTTCGATATCTCTTTTTTAGTTCCGATCCACAGGATTTTTGTGAATCCATACGACTTTTGTTCTTCCATTTCTTCTTTCCAAACCCCTTTTTAATTCTTCGTTCGTTAGTTTTCTTTATTTCATCGCTTTATTCATTCACATTCAATTCACAGGCAAAGACGAAACCGAAGAATTTCTATTGGAATCTCTATCTAAGTTCACAATAGTAGGGCGGATTAGATATATCTTTAGTTGATATATAACTATCAATATCTAATATCATATATACATGTCTTTCTTCCATAACGTAAACCAACTATTCATATCTTCATATCTTAGATTCAAACTATTCGTATCTTAAAGTCAATCGTATCCTAGAATCATTCTTGGAACCATACACAAGAGTTGGCTTAGAGTCATTAGATCCCATATACCCAATTCTGTTCCCCTCTCCCAATCAACCCATTTTTTATGAATCTCGTTTGGCGAATCGTTGCATAGAAATAAACAGAAGTATTTTATTCCGGTAAGGTCATTCACTTTAATTATTTAATTATTTATTAATATTTTCTTTTGGTCAATCGTTGAATTGAATAAAATCAACTGAAATGGGAATCATTCTAGAAAGCATCTTTCTTTTTCTTTTTTTTTTTAATCACACACCGTGTAAATTGTGATACTATGATACTATAATAATTTTTATATTAAGAATTTTTATTCAAATAACGACTCCTTATATTTGAATTGAATGAACAAAACAATAGAATGATAATATTCATTGGCAGGAGTATGATATAATAAAGCCAAACATGAATTTGAGGAAAAAGATCTTTTTGATCTCTTTCCTTTTTTACAATTCCCCAATATCTGAATTTTTTTCTATGACTCCTGGTCGTATATCCCGTATTTGTATATTGATGTTTCCTAAGTGGATTATCTTTAGTTACGCATACGCCGCGTTATTCTAAGCTAAAAAAAAAAAGAGACTATTTCGAAAACTAGTCAATGATGGCCCTCCATAGATTCGCCTATATAAGCCGCCGCTAAAGTTGCAAAAATAAGAGCTTGAATACCGCTTGTAAATAATCCAAGGAACATCACAGGTATAGGAACCACTAAAGGTACTAAAGAAACAAGAACAACAACTACTAATTCATCAGCTAATATATTCCCGAAAAGTCGAAAGCTAAGTGATAAAGGTTTTGTGAAATCTTCTAAAATGTTAATGGGTAAAAGAATTGGAGTCGGTTGAATGTATTTACTGAAATAACCTAATCCCTTTTTAGAAAGACCTGCATAGAAATATGCTACTGACGTGAGCAAGGCTAAAGCAACGGTAGTATTGATATCATTCGTAGGTGCAGCTAACTCCCCATGAGGTAACTGTATTATTTTCCAAGGTAAAAGAGCACCGGACCAATTCGAAACAAAAATAAATAGAAACATAGTTCCAATAAAGGGAACCCATGGACCATATTCTTCTCCAATCTGAGTTTTGCTCACGTCTCGAATAAATTCAAGGACATATTCGAAGAAATTTTGACCGGCAGTCGGAATAGTTTGTGGATTCCGAACAGCTATAAGGGCTGAACCTAATAAGATAGCAATTACAACCCAAGAAGTAATAAGTACTTGGGCATGGACTTGTAAACCTCCTATTTGCCAATAGAAATGTTGGCCTACTTCCACACCGGATATATCGTATAACCCTTTTAGTGTGTTACTGGAACACGATATAACATTCATATTGCCCTCTAACCGAAATAGAACTTTAAAAAGAATTATTTTGATTCAACCCTCTCCCTTTCGACTTGTATACTTTAATTAGAATTATCCGTTTTGAATACCCGCTAATCACATAATATCCACGGTTTTTTTTAATTTCTTTTCTTTTATGCGATTCAAGAAGAGTAACCGATTCCAAAAATCCATGTAGTTACCAAAAAAATTGATTTATCTTATTATTAATCAAGGATTTCGTATATAGCTAGAACGACCCTCACAAAATGCAAATACAAATTTATTAAGAATTAATCGGATTGAAGCTATAGCGTTATCGTTTGCTGGAATCGAAATATCTGCGAGATCGGGGTCACAATTTGTATCGATTAAACAAATTGTTGGAATTCCAAAAGCGATACATTCTCGAAGAGCCGTATATTCTTCTTGCTGATCAACGACGATTACAATATCCGGTACCCCCGTCATATATTGAATCCCGCCCGGATACGTTTGCAAGCGTGATAATTGTCTCTTCAGGATAGCTGCATCTCTTTTTGGAAGACGGTTGAGTCTCCCCGTCTTTTGTTCCGCTCTCAAATCCCTGAACTTATTAAGTCTCGTTTCTGTAGTGGACCAATTCGTTAACATACCACCGAGCCTTTTTTATTTTTTATTAATATAATATAATGACACCGGGTTCTTATTGCAGCTCGTGCTACTAAATCCGCTGCTTTATAACAAGCTTCTGATAAAAAACGAGCAGTTCTGGTCAGATTTGGAATATGAATACCTTTATGTTTTGCTGAGATATAAGGTGACATTCTAGGATTCCATTTCCTAGTACCATGACCAAAAGGAATTCCTGCTTCCATCATCTCTTCAAAATTGATATTCCACTATCTTCTTGCCATTTCTCCCCATACTTCCTCTTTTTTTTATCAAAAAAAGATTTGATAAAAAAAGAGACGAGGTGCCCTGAAATAAATAATTGTTCCAATGGAACCTTCTCTTCTACCAGAGATTGGCCATTGATACACAATCCAGGCCACTCATTACTTTCTATTCGTTATTATCTTTCTTTTCTTACTATTAAGAAATCAAAGGATCAAAAATAGTTAAGAGAATCCGCTCCTTAGGACTCATTAAATCCTCTAAATGATTGTTCTGATGTATCATGTAAAGTCTTTGAAATGCAAAAGTCTAATAATTCTCTGTGGTGTAAGAAAATCATCCCCCCCCCGAATAAATTCTTTTTTTTTGTTTCCAAAAGAATATTGTTATGCTGCCGTGAACAGTGCACTAATGCTTTGAATCCGGTACCAACGGGTATCATCCCCCCCAGAACAACGTTCTCTTTCAGGCCTTTCAACCAGTCGATACGACCCCGGAGAGCTGCTTTTGCTAAAACCCGAGCGGTTTCTTGAAAACTTGCTTCAGATATAAAACTTTGAGTATTCAGAGATGCTCTCGTTATTCCCAATAATATAGCTCGATAACAGATCGCTTCTTCCAAAGCACGCCCCGTTCGCTCCGCTCGTAACAATCCAATAAGTTCGCCGGGTAAAAAAATATTAGACATTCCATCTTCTGAAACCAACACTTTTGATGTTATTTGACGTACAATAATTTCGATATGTCTATTATGGATTTGGACCCCCTGGGATCGATAAACCTTTTGGATCTTATTAACCAAAGAGATACGACTTTGCACTATAGTTAGCTCAGCACCAATTAAGAATCCCCAAGGAATCCCAAGAATTCTTGTTATACGCGCGTTCCAACCCTCAACTCTTTTTTCTAGGTTCATCGATATTGAATCAATCGAACGCACTTCTAACACTTGTTCTACTTTTGGAAGACCCTGCGTTATATCACCAGATCTTGATTTTTCATATATAAATGTAATTAATGTATCTCCTTCATAAAGGATTTCTCCATAATGCCCATGAACAGTTGCTCCTGGAGTAGCCAAATAAGGCTTAGCTGATCTTATTACTACAGAGCCAGCTTGAACAATTAAAACTTGACCTGATTTGAGGTGTGGTCCATTTGTGGCTATACATATATTTTCACAAATAAACTGCCCAAGACTCATTATTGTGGACATTTCCTCACAATAATTATGATGGATAAAATACCAATTCAAATTAAATGGATTCAAAACAATCTTACTGTCTGGATCAGGATTATAAATTCTCTCGTTTTCATCCATTAAATAAAATTTACGTACTTGAAAAGTCTGTTTTAAATTATCAAGTTTCAAATAGTTAGTTCCCGAAATCGGATTATAAGTTATTAAATAGTAAAATGAATAAAAATTCGCAATTTGAAGGACTGTTCCTAAGGGTCCCAACGAATTCCTAATTGGAATTAGAGGATCTTTTTGAATGTGAATTGATTGCTTTATCACATTATGATATTTGATATCGTTGAATGGACCCATTCGAAAACAATTAGATGATGACAAAATTATCAAAGATTGGCATTCCTTATTTCTATTCAACAAGGTATGAATAGTTCCTTGATTTTTGCTAAGTGATTGTTGAACCCTTGCCTTGAAATAAATGGAGTAAAACGGATTTATATTGGTGCGATCTGGACCATTATCAGAGATCAATCCTGGACTTGACGGAGCATTCCTTTTTCTGATATACGAAATATGGGATTGCACTAAGTCGATTCTTAGGAAATCTCGAATCATACCATTTGTACTTACTTCAACAAAGGAAGCACAGACCTCTTCGACGGAAGAACTTTTTTTGTCTTGGTCCCAATTCAAGACTAAACAAGTTCGAACTAATTGAATACTTGTGTCAGAAATACCCCGAAAGGGTTTGCCCTTTCCATAAAGGATATAATTGACAACTCGAAGGTGCATATTATCCTTTTCCCGCAGCAGATCCTGGGGGAAGAGTGTTGCTAAATTGATACCGTTCGCTATTTCATATGTGACTACGGGTCGAACCAAAACAAAATGCTTTTTCTTGGTAGGTGTGATCCGTTGGACATAGATCCATTTTTTCAATTTTTTTGATTCCCGGGTGGATTCCTTAAGTTCTTTTTTTCCCGTTTCCGGCGGTATCAAGATGCCACTGTGTCGGGATATCTTATCCGTTTCCCCAGGAAAATGGATATCCCCAGAAAAAATTTTTAGTTCAATCCCCCCCCTTTTTTTCTCCACTCGGACCAATCCGCCCACTTGGCTTCTTCTATTTAAAGCGATTCGGGTATCTACTCCAATGATACTATTATTCCGTACCATTACGTAAGAAGATTCGGGTAAAATATGCACTTCCTCGGGAATGAAAAAAAAGCGATCAATTTTCATTTGAAATTTTGGCTTAATTTTTTTGACTCCTCGATACTCAATCAAGTCCTCTTTTTTGACGATTGAATGCGCCCCTATAGTCCCATATTTAGTAATTCCTGAATTCTTTCTTCTGTATCGAGGATCATCAAAATAAGCAAGAATACTATTTTTACGGAAAATACCCTTTATGGGTATTTCAATCGAGATACCTGAATGGGGCATTAGTTCTTTCTCTTGTTCTTGAATGGCTTGGAACGGAATGAGAAATTGATTTCTTCGCCTTTTTGCCAATAAATCAGAATTCTTGTGGAGAATTGCAGGATGTATGAGATTACAATGACCAATACCTATGATTCGATTAAATCCCGAATAATCAAAAATACCATCTTCTTTTTTATCAGAAAAATCTGACCTAACTAATTGGTGTCTCACTTGATCATTATTCACTGAGAGGCTAGAAATATATCTTCGTTCGACAGAATGAGAATGGATGTTCAGTTGATCTTGATCCTTGTGGAGTGAAAAAGAAACTACACCGGATCTGCACGAACCTCCTGATAATATCCATAAATGACTTGTTTTTGGTAAGAGCCGGACATTACTATATTGAAATTCGGGTGCATGGTACACGTCGGTACTCCAGTGCATTTCTCCCTCTGAGTCAGAATAAATATGTTTTCGAACCCTCTCCTTAAAATTCAAAGTGTATGTTCCCGCCCGAATCTCAGCAATCACTTGTTCTGATTCTACATATTGATCATT